TTTCAATTTATTCAAATGAACGATTTGAACACCTATTGATTCTAACAACTGATTGCAGAGTTGATCATTCGGACCCTTCAATTCATAGATGTGGATCTCGGACCTATGAATGGGGATATTCCCGATACTCACAAAGAAAAGGGGAAGTGACTTGGACAAAAAGGGAAGTGACTTGGACAAAAAGAGAAGTGACTTGGACAAAAAGAAACAAAGTGACTTAGACAAATCTTGTTTGTCGATAGCCTCGGACCAATCAATCGAATATTGATTAATACGGAATCGATCGAACACTACTTGAAAACGCTTCTTCTGTTCAGAAACGAAATCTTCCAAATGTTCCTGGAAATTCTTGCTCCCATTGGACCATTTGTATCTATATGCATCAGGATCCCGATTCATGGATCTCTCGGTTCGAGAAAGAGAAATAAGAGGATCAAACCATTTCTTCTGACTCTTTTTCAAATTCGATAAATGTTGGTTGATCGTATATTTCATTACAGTTATATGATTCAGAGTATCATTTCCTATTTGATCCCTTTGAATTCCATATTCGAAGTTGCGATCGGATCTATTCATTAAAAAGAATCGATTCGATACATTTCTTATGTACCCGTAGGTGCTATATTGGATTTGAATCAGATTTCGGATCAATCTATATTGATTGACTGCCTCCATTATGTTGTTGCTAGCAAATACCGCTGTTTTTAGTTTTGGATCTTCCAAATCATTCCCGCAGTGGATCCGGACCGATTTTTTTCTGATCCTTCGATAAAAAGATTCATTCTCTTCATAAAAAAGAGGAGGTAGAACCAATAAAGATTTCTTTTTCGATTCATCTCTGGAGTTGAATACCTCATTCAAGAATTTTTTTTGATCCAACCCGTAAGAATCAATAGAAAAGGCAAATCCCCTATGATACACCAGATCCGGCTCGGTTATTGATAGAGTGAATAGATCTGCCATTTCTTGAAATCTCTCTTCTGATTCAAAATCGTGGTGTAACGTGTATCCCCCTTTGTTCCGGTCATGGAATAGATGAAATAAATCAAAAAATGGATTCTTGTTCAAGAATGAAATCTTATTGGAACTGTCCATATCCGATTCATCCTTCGGAACCATATCACATCCCGGATCTGATGAAATAGGATGAATTGAGACGGTTTTTTGTAAATACGTAATTATCTTGAATATATCAACCATTTCTTTATTTTCCGATCGCCTGGAAGGGACAAAAGAAACATCTTGTTTTTTCTTCCAAAATCTCTGATCTCTAGTGGACCTCTCAGTAGGATTCGAACCCAGATGAAGTTCTGACCATCTGTCAGAGAAAAAAGAACGAATTGATCTTGTAGGATTCCCAAGAAATTCTTCGATTTCTTCCGGAAGCAGATGATTATTCATCTGCTTCTCACGTTCCGTGAATAGCCGGGACATTGAGGAAGATCCAAAAAGGCATTTCGGGAATCGATCTGATTCTATCTCTGTTCGTTCCGTTTGAAGAAAGGAAGGATCCCAAAGAATCAATCTTTCTTTTAGTTGCTGAATCTCTGTTTGATCGATCAATGTGTGATATTCTGAATCCTCATTTCTAATGGAATCGAAATGATCTATGGATTGATCAGAAGATCCTTTCAATTGGCTAGAATCCGTTACTTGAACGAAAATAGATCTTGTGGAATCATATTGAATATTTGACAATACATTCCGTACCTTGCTAAAAAACCTTCCCAACCACACATTGTCTAACCAAATCAAATTCTCTCTCGATACGTTCCTCAAAAAATCCAATTCGTGCTGATTCTTCCCCCAACTAAGGAAGAGATCTTGGCGGAATTGCCACATATGAAATTGAGCACAATTTTGCAAAGAAATACCCCACTTGTTTCTCGAGAAGAGATGGGAAACATGCTCAATATCATTTGATTGAATAGTTGCCTCAGCTCCTTGCTGTTTGAAGAAACCCTTCCCTTCAATTGGTCTTTTTTCACGAAAAGCAGACATGAGATAACAAATCAAGTCTTTCCCTAAGATTTCGAATAGCTGTCCCGAATTCAAGTTGATTATGTTTCGCTTCTTCCTCGGAGAAAGACGATCAAACAATTCCCAATCATGGTCCTTGCGGATCGGATCATCCATATAGGATAAAAAAAGAAACTCCAGATATTTGCTATCTTTCTCTTTGAATGAGATCTCAATTCCAGCTACGGTTTCATTAGATATCTTACAACTAAAATCCCTCTTTTTTCCGATCCGGTTCCTCCACCATCGCGAACTCCGCATGATACACTTTTTATTTATTGGGAGAACCCAAGTAATCTCTTGCGGATCCATGAAACAACTCTCAGAAATCTTTTTCCCTTTTGGAAGATACAGGAGCGAAACAATCAACCTATTGATATTGGAAGACCAAAAAGATTCTTCCAATGTCTCATTTCTGGGTCCAATGGAATTCATAGGTATAGGAGGAAGCCCCATCAAATAGAGATTTTTTCTTTCGACC